CTTCAATTAAGTAAGAGAAGAAAAGAGATATAGTAAAATACTAAATAATAGTAAGAATTATCTTATCCCATTCGGAAGGATCACATCTCATAATTATCTATGACTGTTTATGTCGCTAGCATGACAACTTGATGAAATGGTGGAGGGAAGCGGGATAAATGGCCGATACTACTGGAAGGATTCCTCTTTGGATAATAGGTACTGTAACTGGTATTCTTGTGATCGGTTTAATAGGTATTTTCTTTTATGGTTCATACTCCGGGTTAGGTTCATCTCTGTAATAATCTAATAATCCCATGAACTAAGTTGGAGACCTGAAAGCTTACGAACGCAAGGGGGATTCTACCCCTTGCGTTCGTAAGCTTTCATAATATTTTATTCATATAAATGATAAAATAGATCACTTTCCCAGATGTTCAAAAAAGCATCATTTCATTTTCGTTTTTTTAATGTTTTTGAAAACTTCATTAATTGATTTAGAACATCTCTTACTTGATGGATAGTATCTATTGCTACTTTCAAAGTTAGAAGCAAGGAGACGGGGAATTGCTCGATTTCGTTTTCCTGAATGACACAATTCAAATATCTATTTCTGTAGATCAGAAATTATCCAAATCCTTTCTGATAGACCCCTACTCTATTTAGTATCTCACCAAAGTTGAAATTTTTTTTATAAGTTCATTGGATAAGTTCTATTTTCTTAAAAGATTTCCCTCTATTTTTTTGTTTGTTCACTACTTTTGGTATGTATACGTAAAATTTTTCAAAAAAGAGTTCTGAAAACCCTGTAAAAATAAAAAATCGAAACAAAGAATAGTAATCTTTGAACAAAGAATAGTAATCTTTGACGAACGAGATCAAAAACCATTATTATGTCGACACAAGAAAGGAATTTTTCACATTCCTCTCTTGTGCCGAAGACTAAGAAGACAAAGAATCCTTTGCTTTCTATTCTCCACTTACTTATCTTATGGTTAGTATCCAGTGGAATTTTCGATTTTTCTAGTCTATTAGACTAGAAAACTATCGATCCATTCTATTTTCTATTCTATGACATTTAAACAATAATGCAATAATGACACAGTCACGCTGCTCCAATTTGGCTTGAAAAAACAAAGAAAGAAGAAAAAAAGTCAAATAGTCTTATTCACAATATACATACTATGACTAGGAATGCGGTACAAATAATTGCCAACAAGAATTTGATTCTTTTTATGAACTCGATGCTGATAAATTTGCGAATCTAGAAATTCATTTCGGATAATTGAACCTTCTCAAACTGTTTCTTCTTAAGAACCAAAAATATTTGTGCCAAAATAACAGATGCCAAGAAGAACAAAAGGCCTTGGACACGTAATGGATCTTGAAGTACTATTTCTGCGTCCCCTTGGCCAAATCCACCCACATTAGGATTACTCGTTAATGGCTGATCAAGTTTAATAGATTCGCCCTCTGAAACAAGAAGTTCGGGTCCTCGGGGGATAATATCAACCACTTCACGTCCATCCGACGCATCTGATATGGTTATTTCATATCCCCCTTTTTCTTTTCGTATGATTTTACTTACTATACCAGCCGCTGTAGCATTATAAACTGTATTGTTACTCTTGCTCCCGTCAGGATAAATCTGGCCCCTTCCTCTATTCCCGCCTACATATATGGGATATTTTAAAAAGTGAATATCCTTATTAGTAGTGGGGTCCGGAGAAAGAATAGGAAAGGTTATTTCACTATATTTCTGACCAGGAACAGGACCTATAACAAGAATATTTTTTTTAGCGGGGCGATAGTTCTGAAAAGACAGATTGCCTACCTTTTCTTTCATCTCGGGCGAAATACGATCGGGGGGGGCTAATTCAAACCCCTCGGGTAAAATAAGAACAGCCCCCACATTCAAAGCCCCCTTTTTACCATTAGCAAGAACTTGTTTTACTTGCATATCATAAGGAATTCGAACAACTGCCTCAAATACAGTATCAGGAAGTACCGCTTGTGGAACCTCAATTTCCACGGGCTTATTAGCTAAATGGCAATTGGCACATACAATACGCCCGGTCGCTTCTCGTGGATTTTCATAACCCTGCTGTGCAAAAATGGGATATGCATTTGAAATGGATGTCCGAGTTATGATATATATCATCAGCGATACGGAAATAGATCGAGTAATCTCTTTCTTTATCCAAGAAAAGGTATTTTGAATTTGCATGGTCCAATCATTGATCCCGAAAATTTATACAATAAAATTAGGTAGGTCGCTTGTATAGTCCCTATCCACAATTCTGCTATTTACTGAAATAATTTTACTGGAATATAGGAATAGGAGAAATCCTCGTCTCGCTAGAAAGAGTAAGTACGTCTTTAAATGTTTTGCTTATGTAACATATTATAGTTGGATCAGTCATTCATTGAATGATAAATCACTACAAGTGATGGAGATACGCGATTTAAATAACGAAAGATCCAATATTTAAAAATTGTATCTAGAATGACTGGAAAAGTGGAAACAAGACCAGATATAATTTGGTCATTATGAGAAAATCCAAAATCTTTGTAGACATAGCCAATCATAAGTTCCCAACCATGGGGTGAATGGAATCCGATACATAAATCAGTTAATAAAAGAATAGAAAAAGCTTTTATTGTGTCACTTAAATTATATAGGAATTCTTGAACCCAAGAGTTAAGAATAACAAGTTCTTCATTACCCAGAATAGAATAACCACTGAAAATAATGAAACAAATTATATTTGTCGATAAGTGCAAAATCGTATGGATATGATCCTCATTGTGCATCTTGATCAATTGGATCGTTTCTTTGTGGATTCCGATACGAAGCGTTTGGAGATCTGTTTCCGGGTCTTCTTTTATCATTTCTTCCAAGAGTAAGAGTTCTTCTAATTCTATGAATTTTTCTAGAATACTCTTTTCTTGAATATCAGTCAAAAAAGTTTCAGATTGCCCAGTATTCCACCAATTAGTAACCCAAGATTCAAGACTTTTCTTAAATGAGAAAGAGATCCACCAGGGTAAAAATATTATAGATGTAAGATATAGAAGAGGAAGAAATGATTTCTTTTTTGCCATTTTTGAATCTGTGAATTGGAATTGTTAATGAACCCACCTCATTCGTTGAATTTATGTGATCTAATATTTGATTTTTCTATCAACCATAAGTTCTATTACAAGGCAGCTAACCTATGAATCTATTCCCTATTTTTTATTTGTTTTTTATTTGTGATTCAGCGGTTAGTCCTTGAATCTAGAAAGAATACAGAAATAGAATAAGAGCCCACTTCGAATTCGAATGAAGAAATAATTTAAAAAATCTTGTTTCCAGATACCTCCATTGATCAAATTCGAAGCTCTTTCGATGAATCCCTGAAAGAACCACTTCAATGAATATTGTTCGGATTTCGAACCAAAACTCCCCTTCTATCAAAATAGAAAAATATTTCGATAATAAAATTAGCCAGCTACCCCACAGTCAAAATGGAGACAGATTTTTATTTATAAAGAACATTGTGATGTCATGATCAAAAATGAGTGGAAAAACAAGACCGAAAAGTTCTCGTTATAAGAGATCCAATCCTTTGATCATTAAGAAACACAAAAGAAAGGATAGATCATTTACAAGATATGATCTATGAGAAATTCTTTATTCCGAAGATATGATCTATGAGAAATTCTTTATTCCGAAATGTTTTGATATACGAGATGAATCCATTATTTCGATTTGTTACTTGTTTTTCTTTGTCACTTGTTTTTCACTGAATTGAGTTGAGTGCATTTCCATACACATAAAAAAACAATTTTTGCGGACAAAAAAAGTTTCGTTTTATGGCCGTTCCTTATATGTCTACTTTGGCTCGAATGAACGTTTTGATAAAACTTGCGACTATGCTATAGAAAGAAAAGGGAATTCTTGCATTTTTTCCCTGCCACTGAGAAATAATTTTTTCGTCAGTTCCAGTTCATTTCAAAATACTTCAATCGGTACGCGCAAGAAATAGGCCAATTCGGCAGCTTTTTGCTCAATTTCTCGCGGAGTCAAATTATCATCACTACGCGTCAAGGGAATGGCCCCCTGTCCTTTGATTTCCATATAAAGGATACGACGAGCAGAAATACCCTCTTTAACTTCTATTCTGATGGCCTGAATATTTTTCATACGGAATCGTAGGAAGATACGACGATTTTTTCCAGGAAATCCCCAACGAAAAATACACACTATTCCTTCTTTTTTATCGAATCGATCATAGCCACTACCCACATTCCAAAAAATCGTGCACCACAAATAGGAACTAATAAAGAGACCCGCGATCCCGTAGAAAGACATCACGATTCCCTGTGGGAAAAAATGGATTTGCTGAGACGGAACTAAAGATATCAAATTCTTACCGAGATAACTGGAAGTTCCAACCAATACGAATCCTAATGAACCTAAAAAAAGGATAAAGGCCCAGCAGAAATTACTTATTTTTCGAGACCCCACTATAAGTTCTATCCATATATGTTCTGATCGCCAACTCATACTAGATCCAGTTGCATTTTATTGGAATTGAGAAAATAGTCCAAATGGATTTTACTTTCCCTTTTTTTTATTTCCGAAGTAACTCTCATCAACTAGCGCCATTCTGATGTAACCCTTTAAGAGTAATTGATCGAATTGGTTAGGGCTAAAATAATAACATTCACTTTATATGATCTCCCATAAATATCTACACCCATATAGATACATTGACTTTACATTTCAGATATCCGCCTCGATTCTGATCGATTTGAATATAGCCATAACTCATTTACCCATATCATAGATTTACGCATACACAATAGCTCCCTCATTTTTGTTTGGAGGAAGCCATATGGTACACCATATTCTATTAAATAGATATCCGTGTTATGTATATCTAAGTCTTAAAAAAAAAAATAGATGAGATTGGGACCCATCGGATCTAAACAATCTTGTTTTTTTGAACATAAAGAAATAAAGAAGCCATTGCAATTGCCGGAAATACTAGGCCTACTAAAGGCACAAAAATAGAGGGTAAGTTGGAAGTTGTCATAGAATGGGTACCTCGATGTAATATTTGTACCTGTTATAAAGATATCTTATAATAATTATAATTCGTATATAATTATACTAAGTATATCTAAGTGAGTATATATATAATAAAGAAATGCAAGGAATGTCTAATTAAAGAATGTATAATTAAATAAATGAGACTTATTCATCTTTCTACATGAAATAGAAAAATATATGTATGAGAAAATCCATTCTTGTCTTATCATTTTTATTTAATTAGAAATTCCCGAAAGATTCATTAGAATTCGATCCAACAAGAGGGATTCTTAGCCAAAATAGAGATTTTTCGGGAGAAAAGATACGATACTCTATAGCTATATTTTCTATATTTGAATTATATATACATACACAGCAAAAAGAAAATTAGGTTTATTTGCCTAATTTGAATTTTGCATAAGGCAGAATTTTCTTTTTTTTATCTTGTTGATAGAGGTTTCCTGATTACTAATCAGTAATATCGGTAAAAAAAACGAATTGGCCACGTGATTCTTTACTTTATACAATATACAATACAATTTTCAATTTAATCTTATGTCACCAAAGAAAAAATACATTCTTCGGATTTTGACTTTGATTCCGATAAACTAACTATTTGGTCACTACAAATAAAATAATTGAACTTAAGGCTCTACTTAATGGAATTTGAATTCAAAGGAAAAAAAGCGTGAAGCTTCAATAACTCACTCAAAACGCCCTTTAAAGTATTACGTGGTACGATTGGATCGAATAAGCCCTTATGGAATAAATATTCAGCCGCTTGTGAACCTTCAGGTACTGTCTTATTCAATGTTTGTTCAATTACTCTTTTACCTGCGAATGCAATGTAGGCATTAGGTTCGGCAATAATGATATCCCCCAACATCCCAAAACTAGCCGTCACCCCACCAGTAGTAGGAGATGTAAGGATAGATACATAGAATAACTTTTTATTTGATTGATAATCATATAAAGCAGCAGATATTTTAGCCATTTGCATCAAGCTCAAACTTCCTTCTTGCATACGTGCTCCTCCGGAAGCACACACTAGAATAAGAGGTAAAAATTGATTGGTAGCATACTCGATCAAACGGGTGATTTTCTCGCCTACTACGGATCCCATACTACCCCCCATAAACTGAAAATCCATAACTCCAATTGCTATGGGAATACCGTTTAGTCGACCTGTGCCTGTTTGAACAGCTTCGGTTAATCCTGTGTTTCTTTGATAAGAATCAATACGATCTTTATAAGGTTCTTCCTCCGAATGAAATTCAATAGGATCCAGAGAAACCATGTCTTCATCCATAGGATCCCAAGTACCTGGATCAATCGAAAGTTCGATTCGATCTGAACTACTCATTTTCAAATGATATCCACATTGTTCACAAATATTCATTTTTGACTTAAAAAATTTCTTATAATTTAATCCATAACAATTTTCGCATTGAACCCACAAATGCCTATATTTTTGAGTCAAATCGAAATTAGTAGAATTTTCTCTTATATTGAAATCAATAGTATTACTGACAGTTCTTATATTGGAGCTCCCCTTTTCATTACTATTTCCACTTTCACCCCAAATGTAATTATAAATGTAACTGTCACTGGAATTGTGACTACCACTTAAAATTGAACTCTCAATACAGATTTGAGAACGAAGATAAGAGTCAATGCAACTATTAATGTGATTATTCCAACTATATTTAGTATCATACATGGAACGATCATAGTGGGAATCGTTATTCTTAGATCCATTTGTCAGATCACTAGAATTACAATAACTAAAAAAAGAACTTTCTAGTTCACTCAGTAAAGAAGGATCATTGTCAATCTCAAAAATTTGATTTTGAATATCAAAATATATGGAATAAATATCGCTATTACTATCTCTAACTAAAAAGGTGTCATCAGAGATAAAATTCCGAATGTCCCTGACACCCACTAAAGGATCACCATTAATGTAACTAGAACTAGCACTCCAACTATCAATCGTATCATTTATAACCGCATCTTCGCTTACACTGCTATTTTCAATAGGACCAAACCTATCGCTTGATTTACTTAGGCTACGCCTGTATTCTAATTTCCCCTTAGACAACATCGAATTGAACCACCATTTTTCCATAGAGTTTTCTTGTCCCTATTTCCATGAAAATACAATAGATGAATAGTCATTCGATGAAAAATCATTTGAATATTTCATTTCCTATCAGAATAAGCATATGGATCCAATCACTAGGATTATTAACTAATAAAATAAAGGATTATTAACTAATAAAATAAGGAGTGAGTATTGAAAAAAAAAAAAGATTCAATTTTGTGAGAACCGGGAATATTCCTTCACTATAACTATATATGATATAGTTGATGATATATATAATGGACCTCTTATTGAATTTAATTAATTTATTAAATAGAATTTTTTTTATTCTAAATCG